GCTAGCGTAGCTTAATACAAAGCATAACACTGAAGATGTTAAGATGGGCCCTCAGAAGCTCCGCATGCATAAAGGCATGGTCCTGACCTTATTATCAGCTCTTACCCGACTTACACATGCAAGTCTCCGCAATCCCGTGAGTATGCCCTCAATCCCCCGCCCGGGGACAAGGAGCGGGCATCAGGCACAAACTTTTAGCCCAAGACGCCCGGCCTAGCCACACCCCCAAGGGAATTCAGCAGTGATAAACATTAAGCCATAAGTGAAAACTTGACTCAGTTAGGGTTAATGAGGGCCGGTAAAACTCGTGCCAGCCACCGCGGTTAGACGAGAGGCCCCAGTTGATAACACCACGGCGTAAAGGGTGGTTAAGGAGAGCAGAGTAATAAAGCCAAATGGCCCTTTGGCCGTCATACGCTTCTAGGTGCCCGAAGCCCAACTCATACGAAAGTAGCTTTAATAAAGCCCACCTGACCCCACGAAAACTGAGAAACAAACTGGGATTAGATACCCCACTATGCTCAGTCATAAACTTAGACATTCAACTACAAATTAAATGTCCGCCAGGGTACTACGAGCATTAGCTTAAAACCCAAAGGACCTGACGGTGCCTTAGACCCCCCTAGAGGAGCCTGTTCTAGAACCGATAACCCCCGTTAAACCTCACCACTTCTAGCCATCCCAGCCTATATACCGCCGTCGTCAGCTTACCCTGTGAAGGATATAAAAGTAAGCAAAATGGGCACAACCCAGAACGTCAGGTCGAGGTGTAGCGTACGAAGAGGGAAGAAATGGGCTACATTTTCTATCACAGAACACTACGAACATGCAACATGAAATAGTGCTTGAAGGAGGATTTAGTAGTAAAAAGGAAGCAGAGTGTCCTTTTGAACCCGGCTCTGAGGCGCGTACACACCGCCCGTCACTCTCCCCTGTCAAAATGCAACAAAAGTATATAACAGTATAGCACTGACAAGGGGAGGCAAGTCGTAACATGGTAAGTGTACCGGAAGGTGCACTTGGATTAAACCCAGGGTATGGCTGAGTTAGTTAAGCATCTCACTTACACCGAGAAGACATCCATGCAAGTTGGATTACCCTGAGCCAAACAGCTAGCTTAAAAACCAGTATAACTCAACAATATTAATAACAAAACATAATTTGACATCACAAACTAAACCATTTTTTTACCTGAGTATGGGAGACAGAAAAGGTTCAACCAATTAAGCAATAGAAAAAGTACCGCAAGGGAAAGCTGAAAGAGAAATGAAACAACCCATATAAGCACTAAAAAACAAAGGTTAAACCTTGTACCTTTTGCATCATGATTTAGCTAGTACCATCAAGCAAAGAGACCTTTAGTTTGAAACCCCGAAACCAGGTGAGCTACCCCGAGACAGCCTATTTTAAATTAGGGCTAACCCGTCTCTGTGGCAAAAGAGTGGGAAGAGCTCTGGGTAGAAGTGACAGACCTACCGAACCTGGTGATAGCTGGTTGCCTGAGAAATGGATAGAAGTTCAGCCTCGTACACCCTTAATCAAATAATGTAATATTAAGATAACAGGCAACATACGAGAGTTAGTTAAAGGGGGTACAGCCCCTATAACAAAGGATACAACCTTTACAGGAGGATAAAGATCACAACATGCAAAACACACTGTTTTAGTGGGCCTAAAAGCAGCCATCTAAACAGAAAGCGTTAAAGCTCAAACAGAAAATAGTTTTTTATACCGACAAACAATCTTACTCCCCTAATTTTATCAGGCTAACCCATGCCCCCATGGGAGAAATTATGCTAAAATGAGTAACAAGAAGACCCGCTCTTCTCCAAGCACAAGTGTAAACCAGATCGGACCACCCACTGGAAATTAACGAACCCAACCCAAGAGGGTAATGTGAGCAACAAAAAATTCAAGAAAACCTCACAATTTTAAACTATCGTTAACCCCACACTGGAGTGCTAATTTAAAGGAAAGACTAAAAGAAAGGGAAGGAACTCGGCAAACACAAGCCTCGCCTGTTTACCAAAAACATCGCCTCCTGCAACCAAATAAGTATAGGAGGTCCAGCCTGCCCAGTGACTACGGGTTCAACGGCCGCGGTATTTTGACCGTGCAAAGGTAGCGCAATCACTTGTCTTTTAAATAGAGACCTGTATGAATGGCTAAACGAGGGCTTAACTGTCTCCCCCTTCCGGTCAGTGAAATTGATCTATCCGTGCAGAAGCGGGTATAATAATACAAGACGAGAAGACCCTTTGGAGCTTAAGGTACAAAATTCAACCGCGTTAAACAACTATATAAAAAGCAAGAACCTAGCAGAAATTGAAATTATACCTTCGGTTGGGGCGACCGCGGAGGAAAAACCAGCCTCCGAGTGGAATGGGACATATCCTAAAGCTATGAGAAACATCTCTAAGCCGCAGAACATCTGACCAATAATGATCCGACTAAAAGTCGATCAACGAACCAAGTTACCCTAGGGATAACAGCGCAATCCTCTCCCAGAGTCCATATCGACGAGGGGGTTTACGACCTCGATGTTGGATCAGGACATCCTAATGGTGCAGCCGCTATTAAGGGTTCGTTTGTTCAACGATTAAAGTCCTACGTGATCTGAGTTCAGACCGGAGCAATCCAGGTCAGTTTCTATCTGTAAAGCTACTTTTCCTAGTACGAAAGGATCGGAAAAGAGGGGCCCATACTTAAAGTACGCCCCACCCCTAATTAATGAAAACAAATAAATTAAATAAAGGGAGGGCCAAACCCGACTGGCCAAAATAAGGACATACTGGGGTGGCAGAGCATGGTAAATTGCGAAAGGCCTAAGCCCTTTAAGTCAGAGGTTCAAATCCTCTTCCCAGTTTATGCTAAACACTCTAATAAATCACCTAATTAACCCCCTAGCCTACATCGTGCCAGTTCTCCTAGCAGTAGCCTTCTTAACCCTTGTCGAGCGTAAGGTGTTAGGGTACATACAACTGCGAAAAGGACCAAATGTAGTCGGACCATATGGATTATTACAGCCCATTGCTGACGGAGTTAAACTATTTATTAAAGAGCCCGTCCGCCCCTCTACATCCTCCCCTTTTCTATTTTTAGCCGCTCCAATCCTCGCACTAACCCTGGCTATAACATTGTGAGCACCCATGCCCATACCCCACCCCGTAATTGATCTTAACTTAGGAATTTTATTTATCCTAGCCCTCTCAAGTCTTGCAGTTTATTCCATTCTAGGATCCGGCTGAGCATCAAATTCAAAATACGCATTAATTGGCGCCCTACGAGCAGTTGCCCAAACAATTTCATATGAGGTCAGTCTCGGATTAATTCTTTTATCAGTAATCATTTTCTCAGGCGGATATACACTACAGACATTTAATACCACTCAAGAAAGTATTTGACTGCTAGCCCCAGCCTGACCCCTGGCTGCAATATGATATATTTCAACCCTAGCAGAAACTAATCGAGCACCATTTGACCTAACCGAGGGGGAATCAGAACTGGTGTCTGGTTTTAATGTAGAATATGCAGGGGGACCATTTGCCCTATTCTTTCTGGCAGAATATGCAAACATTTTATTAATAAATACCCTATCCGCCGTTCTATTTTTAGGGACATCCCACGTTATCAATATTCCAGAATTAACAACAATTGGCCTCATAACTAAAGCCGCATTACTATCCATTATTTTCTTATGGGTACGAGCCTCATACCCACGATTCCGTTATGACCAACTCATACACCTCGTATGAAAAAATTTTCTTCCTCTAACACTAGCACTAGTTTTATGACATACTGCCTTACCAATTGCATTAGCAGGCCTCCCCCCTCAACTATAATACAGGAACTGTGCCCGAATGCCCAGGGACCACTTTGATAGAGTGGCTTATAGGGGTTAAAATCCCCTCAGTTCTTAGAAAAAAGGGGGTCGAACCCATACCCAAGAGATCAAAACTCTTAGTGCTTCCTTTACACCACTTTCTAAGATGGGGTCAGCTAATAAAGCTTTCGGGCCCATACCCCGAACATGACGGTTAAAGTCCCTCCTCCATCAATGAACCCCTACGTACTAATAATTCTTTTATCTAGCTTGGGCCTAGGAACCACCCTAACCTTCGCTAGCTCTCACTGACTACTAGCCTGAATGGGGTTAGAAATTAACACCCTAGCGATTATTCCCTTAATAGCACAACACCACCACCCACGCGCAGTAGAGGCCACCACAAAATACTTTTTAACCCAAGCGACCGCAGCAGCAATAATTATGTTTGCAAGTACAACCAATGCCTGAATTACAGGAGAGTGAGATATAAGCAACATATCTAATCCCCTCGCCAGCACAATAATTATTATTGCCCTAGCACTTAAAATTGGATTAGCCCCCATACACTTCTGAATGCCAGAAGTTCTGCAGGGACTAGACCTCTTAACAGGACTAATTCTATCAACATGACAAAAACTCGCCCCATTTGCCTTAATTATACAAACAGCCCACACAGTAGACCCCGCACTATTAACCATTTTAGGAACCCTATCCACCCTCGTCGGGGGATGGGGCGGATTAAACCAAACCCAACTACGAAAAATTCTAGCCTACTCCTCTATTGCACATATGGGCTGAATAATTATTATTCTTCAATATGCCCCACAACTTACCCTCCTCGCCCTAGTAATATATATTTTTATAACCTCAGCAGCCTTCCTCACCCTAAAAATGTCATCAGCCACAAAAATTAATGCCCTTGCAATAGTTTGATCGAAAACCCCAATTCTAACAACAACTACCGCTCTGGTATTATTATCTCTAGGAGGCCTACCACCCCTGACAGGATTTATGCCAAAATGATTAATTTTACAAGAGCTAACAAAACAAAATCTACCGGCCACCGCCACTATCATAGCCCTTGCCGCCCTACTAAGCCTGTATTTTTACCTACGCCTATGCTACGCCATGACATTAACAATCTCCCCCAACACAGTCAACTCAACTACCCCATGACGAGTTAAAACAGCCCAGACCCTGCTCCCCCTTGCCACTTCTACTACAATTGCCCTAGGGCTCCTACCAATAACCCCCGCCATCCTAATACTAACCACCTAGGGATTTAGGATAACATTAGACCAAGAGCCTTCAAAGCTCTAAGTAGAAGTGAAAATCTTCTAATCCCTGATAAGACCTACAAGAGTTTATCTTGCATTTTCTAATTGCAAATCAAATGTTTTTGTTAAACTAAGGCCTTACTAGATGGGAAGGCCTCGATCCTACAAACTCTTAGTTAACAGCTAAGCGCTCAAGCCAGCGAGCATCCATCTACTTTTCCCGCCGTGTCTTAGAAAGGCGGGAAAAGCCCCGGCAGACTGTTAATCTACGTCTTTGGATTTGCAATCCAACATGTTTCTTCACCACGAGGCTGTGATAAGGAGAGGACTTAAACCTCTGTCTTCGGGGCTACAACCCACCGCCTAAACGCTCGGCTACCTTACCTGTGGCAATTACACGCTGATTCTTTTCTACAAACCACAAAGACATTGGTACCCTTTATCTTGTATTTGGTGCCTGAGCCGGAATAGTGGGAACCGCTCTAAGCCTTCTCATTCGGGCCGAATTAAGCCAACCCGGATCACTCCTAGGCGATGATCAAATCTATAATGTTATTGTAACCGCCCACGCCTTCGTAATAATTTTCTTTATAGTAATACCAATCCTTATTGGCGGGTTCGGAAACTGACTCGTGCCTCTTATAATTGGGGCGCCTGATATGGCATTCCCACGAATAAATAATATAAGCTTTTGACTTCTGCCCCCATCTTTCCTACTTCTACTGGCTTCTTCTGGTGTTGAAGCCGGGGCTGGAACTGGATGAACTGTCTATCCACCACTCGCAGGCAACCTTGCCCATGCGGGGGCATCAGTAGATCTCACAATTTTTTCACTTCACCTAGCAGGTGTCTCATCCATCTTGGGTGCCATTAATTTTATTACTACAACCATTAACATGAAACCCCCAGCCATCTCTCAATATCAAACGCCCCTTTTCGTTTGAGCTGTACTCGTAACAGCCGTACTTCTTCTACTTTCCCTTCCAGTTCTAGCTGCCGGAATTACAATGCTCCTTACAGATCGAAACCTTAATACAACATTCTTTGACCCCGCAGGAGGCGGAGACCCTATCTTATATCAACACCTGTTCTGATTCTTYGGCCACCCGGAAGTCTATATTTTAATTCTACCCGGATTTGGAATTATTTCGCATGTTGTGGCCTATTACGCGGGCAAAAAAGAGCCGTTTGGCTATATGGGTATAGTCTGGGCTATAATGGCTATTGGCCTGCTAGGGTTCATTGTATGGGCCCACCACATGTTTACCGTCGGAATGGATGTGGACACCCGCGCATACTTTACATCCGCAACAATAATTATTGCTATCCCTACCGGTGTAAAAGTCTTCAGCTGACTAGCAACACTTCACGGAGGGTCTATTAAATGGGAGACACCAATGCTTTGGGCTCTGGGATTCATTTTCCTCTTCACCGTGGGCGGACTTACGGGTATTGTTTTAGCCAACTCATCACTTGATATTGTCCTCCACGACACATACTATGTAGTTGCACACTTCCACTATGTTTTATCAATAGGCGCTGTATTTGCTATTATGGCGGCCTTTGTTCACTGATTCCCCTTATTTACAGGATATACCCTAAATGATACCTGAACAAAAATCCATTTCGGGGTAATATTTATTGGCGTTAACCTAACATTCTTCCCGCAACACTTCCTAGGATTAGCAGGCATGCCACGACGATACTCCGATTACCCAGACGCCTATGCCCTCTGAAATACAGTGTCATCTATTGGATCCCTTATTTCTCTGGTGGCAGTAATTATGTTCCTATTTATCTTATGAGAAGCCTTCGCCGCCAAACGAGAAGTATCCTCAGTAGAATTAACTATAACAAATGTGGAATGACTCCACGGCTGTCCTCCCCCTTATCACACATTTGAAGAGCCAGCCTTTGTTCAAGTTCAATCAAACTAACGAGAAAGGAAGGAATTGAACCCCCATAAACTGGTTTCAAGCCAGCTACATAACCACTCTGTCACTTTCTTCTAAAGGCATTAGTAAAATATGCAAATTACATCACCTTGTCGAGGTGAAATTGCAGGTTAAATTCCTGTATGCCTTAAGCCAAAGGCTTAATGGCACATCCCACACAACTAGGATTCCAAGACGCGGCATCACCCGTTATAGAAGAGCTTCTTCACTTCCACGACCACGCCCTAATAATCGTATTTTTAATTAGCACGTTAGTGCTTTATATCATTATTGCCATGGTTTCAACCAAACTCACCAACAAATATATTCTAGACTCCCAAGAAATCGAAATCGTATGAACCGTTTTACCAGCTGTTATTCTAGTCCTAATTGCCCTCCCATCCCTTCGAATTTTATATCTTATAGACGAGATTAATGATCCCCATCTAACAATTAAGGCCATAGGACACCAATGATACTGAAGCTATGAATACACAGATTATGAAGACCTGGGATTTGACTCTTACATAATCCCCACCCAAGACCTTACACCGGGCCAATTTCGACTTTTAGAGACAGACCATCGAATAGTAGTACCCATAGAATCACCAGTTCGTGTCCTAGTATCCGCTGAGGACGTATTACACTCATGAGCCGTTCCATCTCTTGGCGTAAAAATAGATGCAGTGCCTGGACGACTTAACCAAACCGCCTTTATCGCTTCACGACCAGGCGTATTTTATGGACAATGTTCTGAGATTTGCGGGGCAAACCATAGTTTTATGCCAATCGTTGTTGAAGCAGTTCCACTAGAGCATTTTGAAAGCTGATCCTCAATAATACTAGAAGACGCCTCACTAGAAAGCTAATTATCGGACAAAGCGTTGGCCTTTTAAGCCAAAGTTTGGTGCCTACCGACCACCTCTAGTGAAATGCCTCAACTAAACCCCAACCCATGATTTGCAATCTTAGTATTCTCTTGAATCGTATTCCTTACCATTATCCCCACTAAAATTTTAAACCACACCACACCTAATGAACCCACACCAATGAATGAAGAAAAACACAAAACAGAACCCTGAGACTGACCATGATAGTAAGTTTTTTTGATCAATTTGCAAGCCCGTCCTTCCTCGGTATTCCGCTTATTGCCATTGCAATCGCTCTGCCGTGAGTTATATTCCCGACCCCACCAACCCGATGAATTAATAACCGACTTATTACAGTCCAGACATGATTTATTAATCGATTTACAAATCAACTAATAACACCCTTGAACGTAGGAGGTCACAAATGGGCCCTTTTACTAGCCTCCTTAATAGTATTCCTTATTACCATTAATATGTTAGGTCTTCTTCCATATACCTTTACTCCCACAACACAGCTATCCTTAAATATAGGATTCGCTGTACCACTATGACTTGCCACAGTCATTATTGGAATGCGAAATCAGCCAACTATTGCACTTGGACATCTTCTACCAGAAGGAACACCCATCCCTTTAATTCCTGTACTAATTATTATCGAGACAATTAGCCTACTTATTCGACCGCTAGCCCTCGGTGTTCGGCTCACAGCCAACCTGACCGCCGGTCATTTATTAATTCAACTCATTGCCACAGCCGTATTTGTATTACTACCAATAATACCAACAGTGGCTATCCTGACTGCCACTGTTCTATTTCTCCTAACACTCCTGGAAGTTGCAGTAGCAATGATTCAAGCCTATGTCTTCGTATTACTCCTAAGCTTATATCTACAAGAAAACGTCTAATGGCCCACCAAGCACATGCATATCATATGGTTGATCCAAGCCCATGACCACTAACCGGAGCAGTCGGTGCTCTATTAATAACATCCGGCCTAGCAATCTGGTTTCACTTCCACTCAACAACACTTATAACTCTTGGACTAGTCCTTCTGCTGCTCACAATAATTCAATGATGACGTGATATTATCCGAGAAGGGACTTTCCAAGGCCACCACACACCTCCCGTTCAAAAAGGACTGCGCTACGGAATGATCCTATTCATTACCTCTGAAGTATTTTTCTTCCTAGGATTTTTCTGAGCCTTTTACCACTCAAGTCTGGCACCAACACCAGAACTAGGAGGATGCTGACCCCCCACAGGAATTATTACATTAGACCCATTCGAAGTGCCCCTTCTCAATACAGCCGTACTCCTAGCATCAGGGGTTACCGTCACATGAGCTCACCACAGCATTATAGAGGGGGAACGAAAACAAGCCATCCAGTCCCTAGCACTCACAATCTTACTAGGCCTTTACTTCACCGCCCTTCAAGCCATGGAGTATTATGAAGCACCCTTTACAATTGCAGACGGAGTGTACGGCTCTACATTCTTCGTAGCCACAGGATTCCACGGACTACATGTCATTATTGGATCAACATTCCTAGCTGTTTGCCTTCTCCGACAAATTCAATACCATTTTACATCCGAACACCACTTCGGCTTCGAAGCCGCCGCCTGATACTGACATTTTGTTGATGTAGTATGACTATTCCTATACGTATCCATCTATTGATGAGGCTCATAATCTTTCTAGTATTAATGCTAGTACAAGTGACTTCCAATCATTTAGTCTTGGTTAAACCCCAGGGAAAGATAATGAATTTAATTACGACTATCCTTATTATTACAATAGCCCTATCCTCAATTCTAGCAGTTGTATCCTTCTGGCTGCCCCAAATAAACCCAGACGCAGAAAAACTATCACCCTATGAGTGTGGATTCGACCCCCTTGGGTCTGCTCGACTACCTTTTTCGCTGCGATTTTTTCTAGTGGCAATTTTATTTTTACTATTTGACCTAGAAATCGCCCTCCTTCTCCCTCTGCCCTGAGGCGATCAGCTACACAACCCCACCGGAACCTTCTTATGAACCACTGCCGTGCTAGTACTACTAACCCTTGGATTAGTTTATGAGTGAACCCAGGGCGGATTAGAATGAGCAGAATAGGGAATTAGTCCAAAACAAGACCTCTGATTTCGGCTCAGAAAATTATGGTTTAAGTCCATAATCCCCTTATGACACCAGTACATTTTAGCTTTAGTTCAGCATTCATTCTAGGATTAATAGGATTAGCATTTCACCGTACCCACCTACTCTCTGCACTCCTGTGCTTAGAAGGCATAATACTGTCCCTTTTTATTGCACTAGCCTTATGAGCTTTGCAATTTGAAGTTACAAGCTTTTCAGTAGCTCCTATACTACTCCTTGCTTTTTCCGCTTGCGAAGCAAGTACCGGGCTCGCACTTCTAGTAGCCACAGCCCGAACCCACGGAACCGATCGTTTACAAAACCTTAATCTACTACAATGTTAAAAGTATTAATCCCAACTATTATATTATTTCCAACAATCTGATTAATTTCCCCAAAATGGCTATGAACCGCTACAACCACACACAGCCTTTTAATTGCCCTTGCCAGTCTCACATGGCTTAAGTGAACTTCAGAAACCGGGTGATCTGCATCAAATATATATTTGGCCACGGACCCACTCTCAACCCCCCTCCTAGTACTCACATGTTGACTTCTCCCTTTAATAATTCTGGCAAGTCAAAACCACATCAACCCCGAGCCAATTAGTCGACAACGTCTATATATTACACTTCTTGCCTCACTCCAAACCTTTTTAATTATAGCATTTGGTGCCACAGAGATTATTATATTTTATGTAATATTTGAAGCCACACTAATTCCAACTCTTATCATCATTACCCGATGGGGAAATCAAACTGAGCGCCTAAATGCAGGAACCTACTTCTTGTTTTATACCCTAGCAGGCTCTCTACCGCTATTAGTTGCCCTCCTCCTACTCCAACAATCCACAGGGACTCTATCCATGCTCGTTATTCAACACTCACAACCCCTGCTCTTAGACTCCTGAGGCCATAAAATCTGATGGGCTGGCTGTTTAATTGCATTCCTAGTAAAAATGCCACTATATGGGGTTCACCTATGATTACCAAAAGCACACGTTGAAGCCCCTGTCGCGGGGTCTATAGTCTTAGCAGCAGTATTACTAAAGCTTGGGGGATACGGAATAATACGAATAATGATCATACTTGACCCCCTATCAAAAGAATTAGTTTACCCATTTATTATTCTAGCCCTGTGAGGTATTATCATAACAGGATCAATTTGCCTTCGGCAAACAGATCTTAAATCACTAATTGCCTACTCATCTGTCAGCCACATAGGACTTGTAGCAGGCGGCATTCTAATTCAGACCCCATGAGGATTTTCGGGGGCAATCATCCTAATAATTGCCCACGGATTAGTGTCTTCAATACTATTCTGCCTGGCCAATACAGCATATGAGCGGACTCACAGCCGAACCATAATTTTGGCCCGAGGCCTACAAGTAATTTTTCCACTAACAGCAGTGTGATGATTTATTGCTAATTTGGCCAATCTGGCACTTCCTCCACTCCCTAATCTCATAGGAGAACTTATGATTATTACAACACTATTTAATTGATCCCCATGAACCATTGCACTCACAGGAGCAGGAACACTAATTACCGCAGGCTATTCTCTTTACATGTTCCTTATATCTCAACGGGGCCCAACACCAAACCACATCATTAAACTTCAGCCCTTTCACACCCGAGAACATCTATTAATAGCCCTTCACCTAATCCCAGTAATTCTTCTTGTGGTAAAACCAGAAATTATGTGGGGCTGATGCTACTAGTAAGTATAGTTTAATCAAAACATTAGATTGTGATTCTAAAAACAGGAGTTAAAACCTTCTTACTCACCAAGGAAGGACAGAAATCAATAAGTACTGCTAATCCTTATGCTCCGCGGTTAAAGTCCGCGGCTTCCTCACGCTTCTGAAGGATAACAGTTCATCCATTGGTCTTAGGAACCAAAAACTCTTGGTGCAAATCCAAGTGGAAGCTATGAATTCAATAACCCTTATCATATCATCCTCACTTATTCTAGTTATTACAATTCTAGTAATTCCACTATTGGCCACATTAACCCCAAACCCGCAAAAACCAGAATGAGCAAGCACACACGTTAAAACCGCTGTTAGCATTTCATTCTTTATTAGCCTCCTCCCATTAATAATTTTTCTAGATCAGGGGATAGAAAGTATTATCACAAACTGACACTGAATAAATACACAAATATTTGATACAAATATTAGTTTTAAGTTTGACCATTATTCCCTTATTTTTACCCCTATTGCCCTTTATGTTACATGATCTATTCTAGAATTTGCACTATGATACATACACGCCGACCCCAACATGAACCGTTTCTTCAAATATTTACTTTTGTTTCTAGTAGCCATAATTACCCTAGTTACAGCCAACAACATATTTCAACTCTTTATTGGCTGAGAGGGGGTCGGAATTATATCATTCTTACTAATCGGATGATGATACGGACGGGCAGACGCCAACACAGCAGCTCTTCAAGCAGTTATTTATAACCGAGTTGGGGATATCGGATTAATTTTAAGCATGGCCTGATTCGCAATAAACCTCAACTCATGAGAGATTCAACAAATCTTCTTCCTATCAAAAAACTTTGATATAACAATCCCCCTAATCGGGCTAATTTTAGCAGCAACAGGAAAGTCGGCCCAATTTGGCCTACATCCCTGGCTCCCTTCTGCCATGGAGGGCCCCACCCCAGTCTCCGCCCTACTGCACTCCAGCACTATAGTTGTTGCAGGAATTTTCCTGCTTATTCGCCTCCACCCCCTAATAGAAAACAACAACTTGGCACTAACCATTTGCCTCTGCCTGGGAGCACTCACCACATTATTTACAGCCACTTGCGCTCTTACCCAAAATGATATTAAGAAAATTGTAGCTTTTTCAACATCCAGCCAACTAGGGTTAATAATAGTCACAATCGGATTAAACCAACCACAATTAGCATTTTTACACATTTGCACGCACGCATTCTTCAAAGCTATATTATTTCTATGTTCCGGCTCAATTATCCACAGCCTTAATGACGAACAGGATATTCGAAAAATAGGAGGCCTCCACAATCTAATACCCGCCACTTCCACCTACCTCACCATTGGCAGTTTAGCACTTACAGGAACCCCTTTCCTAGCCGGATTCTTCTCAAAAGATGCTATTATTGAAGCCCTAAACACCTCTTACCTTAACGCCTGAGCCCTGGCCCTTACACTAATTGCAACATCTTTTACCGCAGTATACAGCTTCCGAGTAGTATTCTTTGTAACTATGGGGTCACCCCGGTTCCTGCCACTATCCCCGATTAATGAGAACAACCCACTAGTTATTAACCCTATTAAACGACTTGCTTGAGGAAGCATTATTGCGGGACTCATCATCACATCCAATTTCCTGCCTTCAAAAACACCTATTATAACAATACCACCCGTCCTAAAGCTAGCAGCCCTTATGGTAACAATTATCGGATTATTGGTAGCCATAGAATTAACCTCATTAACCAACAAGCAAGTAAAAATTGTCCCCACAATTCCCTTACACCACTTCTCAAACATATTAGGGTACTTCCCCACAATAATCCACCGGCTCCCCCCGAAACTTAACCTAACACTAGGACAGTCAATTGCCACTAAATTTGACCAGACATGACTTGAAGTATCAGGCCCGAAAGGGTTGGCAATAACTCAAATATTAATGTCAAAAATTACAAGCGACATTCAACGGGGTATAATCAAAACATACTTAACAATCTTCCTTCTGACCCTAACCCTAGCCGCCCTACTCACCCTTATCTAAACCGCACGAAGCGTACCACGACTAAGGCCCCGAGTTAACTCCAGCACCACAAGCAATGTTAAAAGCAACACCCAAGCACAGATCACCAGCATCGCCCCGCCAAAAGAGTATATTACAGCCACACCCCCCACATCCCCCCGCAGTATAGAAAATTCCTTTAAACCATCAACAACCACTAAAGAACCCTCATATCACCCCCCTCAAAATAATCCAGCCATCAAAACAACCCCTACTAAATAAACCACTACGTAACCAACCACAGAACGACTCCCCCAAGCTTCGGGAAAAGGCTCAGCAGCCAGCGCCGCTGAATAAGCAAATACTACTAACATCCCCCCTAAATAAATTAAAAAAAGAACCAAAGACAAAAAAGACCCCCCACACCCAACTAAAATTCCACACCCCACACCCGCTGCCACTACCAAACCCAGAGCGGCAAAATAAGGCGTAGGATTAGAAGCAACAGCAATTAACCCCACAACTAAAGCTACCAATAATAAAAACATAAAATAGGTCATAATTCTTGCTCGGACTTTAACCGAGACCAATGACTTGAAGAACCACCGTTGTAGTTCAACTACAAGAACTAATGGCAAGCCTACGAAAAACCCACCCATTAATTAAAATCGCCAACGACGCACTAGTCGACCTCCCAACGCCCTCTAATATTTCCGCATGATGAAACTTCGGCTCTCTCCTAGGATTATGTTTAATTACCCAAATCCTGACTGGGCTCTTCCTGGCCATGCACTATACCTCTGACATTTCAACCGCATTCTCATCAGTTGTTCACATCTGTCGAGATGTAAATTACGGTTGACTTATTCGAAACCTCCACGCCAACGGAGCATCCTTCTTTTTTATCTGTATTTATATACACATCGCCCGAGGCTTATACTATGGGTCTTATCTCTATAAAGAAACTTGAAACATCGGAGTGGTTCTCCTACTACTAGTTATAATAACAGCCTTTGTGGGTTATGTTCTCCCATGAGGACAGATATCTTTCTGAGGTGCCACAGTAATTACAAACCTATTATCAGCAGTCCCCTACATAGGGGATATACTTGTGCAATGAATTTGAGGGGGATTCTCAGTAGATAATGCAACACTTACACGATTCTTCGCATTCCACTTCCTTCTACCATTCGTTGTCGCCGCCGCAACTATTCTACACCTACTCTTCCTGCACGAAACCGGATCAAACAACCCCGCCGGACTAAATTCCGACGCAGATAAAATTTCCTTTCACCCATACTTTTCCTACAAAGATCTCCTAGGATTTGTTATAATGCTACTAGCCCTCACATCACTAGCGCTATTTTCCCCAAACCTGTTAGGAGACCCAGAAAATTTTACCCCAGCAAACCCCCTAGTTACACCCCCACACATTAAGCCAGAGTGATACTTCTTATTTGCCTACGCCATTCTACGATCTATCCCTAATAAGCTAGGAGGGGTCCTTGCACTACTATTTTCCATCTTAGTACTAATAGTAGTGCCAATATTACATACCTCTAAACAACGAGGACTAACATTCCGCCCAATCACTCAATTCTTATTCTGAACCCTAGTAGCAGATATACTCATCTTAACATGGATCGGGGGTATGCCTGTAGAACACCCATATATTATTATTGGACAAATTGCATCAATCTTATACTTTGCATTATTCCTTGTTCTTACCCCACTAGCAGGATTATTAGAAAACAAAGCATTAAAATGAGCTTGCCCTAGTAGCTTAGCCTAAAAGCATCGGTCTTGTAATCCGAAGATCGGAGGTTAAATTCCTCCCTAGCGCCCAGAAAAAGGAGATTTTAACTCCCACCACTGGCCCCCAAAGCCAGAATTCTAAATTAAACTATCTTCTGATAGTAACCTATATGGTATAGTACATATTATGTATAATATTACATAATGTATTAGTTCATATATATGTATTATCACCATTCATTTATTTTAACCACAAAGCAAGTACTAACGTTCAAGACGTACATAAACCAAAATATTAAAACTCACAAATAATTTATTTTAACCCGGGAAATAGATATTTCCCCTATAATTGGCTCTCACATTTTTCCTTGAAATAATCAACATAGATTTAAATATACCATATTAATGTAGTAAGAGACCACCAACTGGTTTACATTAAGGCATTCTATTCATGATAGAATCAGGGACACAAAATGTGGGGGTTGCACAATGTGAACTATTCCTTGCATCTGGTTCCTATTTCAGGGACATAACTGTAGAATTCCACCCTCGGATAATTATATCTGGCATCTGATTAATGATATGAGTACATACTCCTCGTTACCCAACATGCCGAGCGTTCTTTTATATGCATAGGGGTTCTCCTTTTTGGTTTCCTTTCATCTGGCATTTCAGAGTGTAAACTCAAACAAAAATTAAGGTTGAACATTTCCTTGTAAAGGTCCATATAGGTTAAATTATCAGAAGACATAACTTAAGAATTACATATATCTCAGTCAAGTGCATAATACATTCATCTCTTCTTCAACTTCCCCCTATATAGATGCCCCCCCTTTTGGCTTTTGCGCGACAAACCCCCCTACCCCCTACGCTCAGCAAATCCTGTTATTCCTTGTCAAACCCCGAAACCAAGGAAGGTTCGAGAACGTGTAAACTAGCAAGTTGAAAGACGGGCTAGCATCCCATTATATATATATATATATACATACATATCGCATCATTTTGCTGCAAATTTTTCCAAATATTTAGCCTAAAAAACTCTATTGCCCACAAAGGGTAAAATCTCAATGCTAAAATTTCAAACATTTATTAAC